TCAAATAATTGATGGTTTACTTGGACTTATAAAATAAAGTATCCAGGCTCCGTTCATATAATACCAAATTCAAAATGGTAAGAGTAAAAATGGGAGTGTAAAATTTCGTAATATAAATCATAAATATGAAATCGAAAAAATCTCATAATTCATAATACCATAATACATACATAATATATAATAGAAATAGATATAATCTATTATGTAGAATATATGATGATTATGATTACACAATTACCGCTATTCTAATATAGAATAGACTATTCTTATACTTACTATAGGGATAATATCAAATTGCCTACCAATGGAGTAGTATGATTAATACATCGAATATTTTGGGAAAAGGTATGAAACAATTGAAAAAAAAAAAGAAGTGGTATTGGAATCATTTGACCTATATGCACAAATGGAATTCGGGCAAATCTTCCCCCGGAGTAGAACAAGAACCTAAAAGAGAAAGGGCCCATTCAGGAACAAGAAAATTACATCGTAATTTGATTTTCGATGAAACAATACATCAATGAGAAGTTAGTTAAATAAGTTCATAAAATTCTTTTTGATTTTCTACATTATAAAATAGAGGTAAGGGGAAGGGGCAAACTCATGTTAAAAAAAAAAAAGAAATAGGATTGGAATCAACACATTGATTTTTTTTTCGCAATTCTTTTGAACCGTATGCATCCAAAGGTGCACGTACGGTTCCTCAGGGATACAATTTTGCCCTAATCAACCGACTTTATCGAGAAAGATTACTTTTTTTAGGCCAAGAGGTTGATAGCGAGATCTCTAATCAAATTGTTGGTCTCATGGTCTATCTCAGCATAGAAGATGATACTAGGGATCTTTATTTGTTTATAAATTCTCCAGGTGGATGGGTAATACCAGGAATAGCCATTTATGATACTATGCAATTTGTGTTACCAGATGTACATACAATATGTATGGGATTAGCCGCTTCAATGGGATCTTTCATTCTGGTCGGAGGAGAAATCACCAAACGTCTAGCATTCCCTCACGCTTGGCGCCAATGAGTTTTTTTATTTGAGAAAAAAAGAATACTATGCCTTCGCTGTATCGAATATGAATCAAATAAAGAATAAGTAATAATAGCATGGCACTTCGATTTCGATATGAACAAACCATTATTGTTTTTTTCTAACATGAGATTTTGTATCGAAATAGTAGTATGAAAGAAGGGGTTATTCCCAATTTGATTTTATGTGTCAAGCAAGAGTCAATTTCAGCGTCACAAACCATTATTCTTCCACACCAGAAGTCTCTTTCTTATTTTTATGTTCTAAGAGAAAGAATCAAAAAAATGGAAAAAATCATTTTCTCCTTCTTGGATCTTATCAAAAAGAAACTTTGGGATTGCTAAACCACAGACGAGATAAATATATAAAGCAACAGAACCATCATAGTATCTTTTTAACTACTTAACTACTACGAAAGGAAGGGTGGTAAATGGATCATTTAATGATTTGAATCGTATAGGTTCTATTTCTTTTTTTCGATAGAAGAAATTCTATCGAAAAAAGAAAATCCATTGCAGAGCCGTATGCAATGTACAAAGGATGCCCGTACGGTTGTTTAATTCTATTTTTTTTATTGTTATTTTGATTCCCCCTTACTTTAATCCAATCGTGCGATATAGAGATAGAAGAACCATTCATGATGTTATATCAATATCATCAGGGTTATGATTCACCAACCTGCTAGTTCTTTTTACGAGGCACAAGCAGGGGAATTTATCCTGGAAGCAGAAGAACTATTGAAACTTCGCGAAACTCTCACAAAAGTTTATGTACAAAGAACGGGCAATCCTTTATGGGTTATATCCGAAGATATGGAAAGGGATGTTTTTATGTCAGCAACAGAAGCCCAAGCTCATGGCATCGTTGATCTTGTCGCGATCGAAAATGAAAATACTGGGGATTCCATATAAATATACGAATTACTTTATCAAAATTTGAATTTTCCGTGTGAATAGAAATCATTCATAATTATCAGGTTAAGATCGATCTAAGCCAACCCGCTCTATTCTATCTATAATGAGATTCTATAGACACACCATGCCAACCATTAAACAACTTATTAGAAACGCAAGACAGCCAATAAGAAATGTCACGAAATCTCCCGCTCTTCGAGGATGTCCTCAGCGTCGAGGAACATGTACTAGGGTGTATGTGCGACTCGTTCAGTTCAGATCATGAGTTTGAAGAAATGCAAAAATTTTTTCCAGTATCAACGACCACTATCCAATGAATTAGGATAGCATAGGGTGGAACACGGCCTTTTAATTGACTAGTATCTAAAAATGAAGATCTATCATTTACCTAATTATGTTATGAATTTATGGTTTCTATTGGTGCAAATCCAATCACTTCGTTTGAGATGAGAAGGAATTCTCCATTGGTAACAAATAGTTATCCATTAAGCGGAGGAAAAAGGTTATGCTCCTATTCCTTTTCTTGAAAAAAAACGGACTAATAAGGTCAGCTATCTAGCCAACTTTCAGAATGAAATGCCGTCACTGTATGGATAGCTTTTTTGTGAAAAGGACTATTACTTTAGAAACTATTACTTTAGAATTAGAATTGAAAAAAGAATTCTAATTTCAAAATGGATGGGTAGAGCCAAAGAGTGTGAACTATACAAGTTCACAAGAAAATTCGATGAAATGAAAGAAGAGGCTCCGGTGTATAGAGAGGACCTCACCGTTTGAAAAGTTGCCATAGAAACGAGGGAACCCACTATTCTTTTTTCTTTTTTTTTAGTAGCAGTCAATTTATTATTTCCAGGCGAGATACTTTGAAGAAAGAAAAAATCGTGGTCGGGAAGGTTATAGTCGCAAAAGCCATTGGAATTTAGATTTTATATATTGGAAAAATACGTTTTGTTATTAATCAACCGGAGAAAAAGGATGACTGAAAGAAGAGAAATCAATTAGTTATTCAAGAAAGTTTCATTTGATTCAATGACCAGAGTTAAACGAGGATATACAGCTCGGAGACGTCGAAAAAAGATTCGTTTATTTGCATCAACTTTTATAGGGGCTCATTCAAGACTTACTCGAACGACTACTCAACAAAGAATGAGAGCTTTGGTTTCCTCTCATCGAGATAGGAGCAGGAAAAAGAGAGATTTTCGTCGTTTGTGGATCACTCGGATAAATGCGGTAACTCGTAAGGATAGGCTATTCTATAGTTATAGCCTATTCATCCACAATCTGTACAAAAGACAATTGCTTCTGAATCGTAAAATACTTGCGCAAATAGCCCTATCGAATAAGAATTGTTTTGATATTCTTTCAAAGAAAATCATTAATAAAAAAAATACAAATCAAATAACAGAATCTTAATAGAATCTATTATACAGGAAACAAGAATGATTGAAACAGGATTTCCCGGAGAATGGACTCCGGGAAGATAGAATAAAAATCAATTAAGATTTTAGTAGTAGGAATAAACGAACATCTTTCAAGAAAAAAAGATTTCTTCCCCATTTTTACTTTTTTAGAATACAAGAATCAAATCTAAATTCTAGTTTTTTTTTCGAGCAAAACATTAATATAAGCTTGAGTTCCGATTGGAGTTTTGAAGAGTATATCTATTTATTTTTGGTTCTAGGACCAGTAGTTCTAGGAATCGACTCCACTCTCTCCAATTGTTTCTCATTATTACGAAAAGGTAACAATGATAAAATACGAGCTTGTTTTATAGCAATAGTAATTAATCGTTGTTGTTTCAAGGTCAACCTATTCGTCCGTCTCGATAAGATTTTTCCTTGTTCACTAAGAAATCGACTAATTAAACTCATGTTTCTATAATTGATTTGATCCCCCGATCCTATTGGGGGTAAACGCCGACGAAAAGATCGCTTGGATTTACGAAAAGGTTGTTTGGATTTATCCATGGTTTGCTTATTCCTTGTTTGTTTATTCCTTCGATAGAAAATAATCTATAAAATAGAATCCTCTTTTTTTTCTTATTCATTTAAGATTCGACCAAAATAGGATTCGGTTTGTATTATATATGTTAAGATATAAAGTTCTTACTCTTCCCACTAATCACACACGCATTCTTTTCTATCTATTTCTTTATTTCCCCATGAATCGTATACTTTTGACAATAGCGACAAAATTTTCTAAATTCTAGTCGATTGGGTGTATTGTGTCGATTCTTTTGAGTAATATATCTAGAAATGCCCGGCAATTCTTTATTGACACCCTTTCGAACACAACAGGTACATTCCAAAATCACTCTAATTCTAATATCTTTACCCTTGGCCATGAACCTCCTTTCATTTTGGATCGACTTCACTTTAGAACTCTCTTCATTTTCTTTTTGATCCGAACCACGAACCAAATAAAAAGAAAATAAAAAAAGAATCTATATTCTATATCTATACTACATTAAAATATTAAAATTAAACTATATTAATAAAAAGAAAAGTTATTAACTAGAAATGGAATTTCTAAATATTTTCTTTTTTGAATTATTATAATTCGAATGACTTCGAAGTACTATACTTTAAAATAGAATTCCTATTCATTACTATAATAGTATAACTATAAAGAAAAAGAGTAATATTCATTAATAGAAGAATATTCAGAATATCGTAATAATTAATTAATACAATTTTTTCTAACTATGAATCATTTCTATACTAAGCTCAGTATTTGAATTTTATTATTTCTATGTTAGAATTTTGTGGAACCGCCCCTAGATTTATTTTCCCCCAAAATCTAACTGTATTTTGACTGAGGTTCGATAAACTCTTTCTTTTTTTTTTTAGGATAGAAAAGAAAAAGGGAGCAATTTGGAGCCATGTTACGTAGAATTGTATCTCAAATCTTCTTCATTTTTTCACAGATCAATACAAGAATTCAATCAGGATGAAAAAAAGGGGAATGACAAGGCATCTGGAAATAAACGATTAATTTCTATCAATAGACCTGCTAAAGACCCAAACCATAAAGTGGTTAGCACAGGTGCCGT